TTCCACTGGAGTGTCCGAGTAGATACTGTTATTTTCTCTCGAACCATAATAATATTATTTGATCAGATCATTGAATCATTTATTTCTCTTGTTTCTCTTGCTATTGAAATATCTTCCATTTTTTTTCTATACACGTTCTTTTTTTCGGGGGTCTACAGCCATTATGTGGCATAGGAGTTACATCCCGTACGAAAGTTAATAGTATACCACTTCTGCGAATAGCTCGTAATGCTGCGTCTCTTCCGAGACCGGGACCTTTAATCATGACTTCTGCTCGTTGCATACCTTGATCTACTACTGCACGAATAGCATTTGCCGCTGCGGTTTGAGCAGCAAATGGTGTCCCTCTTCTTGTACCTCGGAAGCCACAAGTACCGGCAGAGGACCAAGAAACCACTCGCCCCCGTACATCTGTAACAGTCACAATGGTATTATTGAAACTTGCTTGAATATGAATAACCCCCTTTGGTATTTTACGTGTACTCTTACGTGAACCAATACGTCCACGTGAACCCTTTTTCGGTATAGCTTTTGCCATATTTTATCATCTCATAAATTTGAGTCAGAGATATATGGATATATCCATTTCATGTCAAAACAGATCCCCTATTTGTATATCAGGTCTTTAATGAGCCTTATTATCCTTGTCTTTGTTTATGTCTTGGGTTCGAACAAATTACTATAATTCGTCCCCTACGACGTATTAGTCGACACTTTTCACAAATTTTACGAACGGAAGCTCTTATTTTCATATTTGCCACTCCTTACTTTAATTTTGAATCTACTTCTTGGAAGAAAATAAGTTTCTTGAAATTTTCAATTTTTAATGGTATTCCTACGAAATAAATAGGGAAACACCTAATCTTTCGAATCTTTGTTGCGGAGTCGATAAATTATACGACCTCTGGTTGAATCATACCGACTTACTTCAATTTTGACTCTATCGCCTGGCAGTATCCGTATAAAACTACGTCGGATCTTTCCTGAAACATGACCTAGAATTGTATCTTCATTATCTAAACGAACCCGGAACATACCGTTGGGAAGCGATTCAGTAATTAAACCTTCATGAATCCATTTTTGTTCTTTCATTCCAGGCAAAACCCCCTTGAAGTATTAACTAGTGGAGGAAGAACCCTATTAGACAACCCAGCACTTCTCTTTTCTTTTTCACAAATAAGAAGTTTCATATTCAATTCGGATATTAGAAAGATTACCATATATAACACAAAATTTCTCCGCCTATTCTTTCTAGTCGAGCCTCTCGGTCTGTCATTATACCCCGAGATGTAGAAAGAATTACAACACCCATCCCACCTAAAATTCTAGGAATTCTTTGATAGTTAGAATAGATTCGTAGACCCGGCCGACTGATCCGTTTTAAATTTAAAAGATTTCTATAAGTGCTTTTCCTATTCCTTCTATGTCGTAGGGTTAAAACCAAAAAATATTTGTTGTTTTCTCGATGTTTTCTCACGTTTTCGATAAAACCCTCTCGTAAAAGTATTTTCACAATACTTTCGCTGATATTAGTAGATGCTACTCGAACCACGCTTTTTCTATACATATCGGCATTTCGTATAGAGGTTATTATGTCAGCAATAGTATCACTACCCATGATTAATTAAAATTATTGGTGCCTCCAAATTTGGATATAATCAACATGTTTTTTCTTTTTTTTTTACGTATTTGTTTATGAATATTAATTTTAAAAGGTATATACGTGAGACAAAATCTACTAAATGAATCTTAATCTATTTCTTTTAAATACCCTACTATAACCATATCGTGGTCTCATTTTATAATACCTCGGGAGCTAATGAAACTATTTTAGTAAAATTGAACTGTCTCAATTCTCGGGCAATCGCACCAAAAACTCGAGTTCCTTTTGGATTTCTTTCTTGATCAATCACAACTGCAGCATTGTCATCATATCGTATTATCATACCGTTGTCACGTTTAAGTTCTTTACAAGTACGTACAATTACAGCTCTGACCACTTCTGATCTTTGTAGAGGCATGTTTGGAACTGCGTCTTTGATCACAGCAACAATAACGTCACCAATACGAGCATATCGACGATTGCTAGCTCCTATGATTCGAATACACATCAATTCTCGAGCCCCGCTGTTATCTGCTACATTCAAATGGGTCTGAGGTTGAATCATATCATTTTTTTTTATCTGTTTTTACAATACAAAGGTCAAAGAAAAAAAGAAATATTATTTGTCCAAAAAAAGAAACCTGCATCCACTATTTTTAATTAGGGCCTATTTCTTTTTTAGCCCGAAATTATAAATTGAGCTCGTATAGGCATTTTGGACGCTGCTATTGAAATAGCCCTTCGGGCTATATTTTCTGTTACTCCACCCATTTCATAAAGAATTCGACCAGGCTTAACAACAGCTACCCAATATTCGGGAGAGCCTTTACCTGAACCCATACGTGTTTCTGCGGGTCTTACTGTAACTGGTTTATCTGGAAATATACGAACCCATATTTTTCCACCGCGACGTGCATTTCGTGTCATTGCTCGTCGACCTGCTTCTATTTGCCTAGATGTGATCCAAGCGGGTTCAAGTGCCTGAAGAGCGTATTTACCAAAACAAATAGTATTACCTCGATAAGATATTCCCTTCATTCTTCCTCTATGTTGTTTACGGAATCTGGTTCTTTTGGGGTTATAGTTGATGGTTTGTTTTGAATTCCATCTCTACTACAGAACTGGACGTGAGAGTTTCTTCTCATCCAGCTCCTCGCGAATAAAAATAAATTCAAATTAAAGATTTAGAATTCAATTCAATTCAGATATAATATAATTTGAATTAAGATATACATGTATTTAATAAGTAATCCGCTGACTCATGGATTTCATTTAATCTAGATCAAATCTATTATTAATTTTTATATCTTGTTTGTATAGTATAGATAATAGATAACTAAATATATTAAATAACTTTTTTTTCTTATATTTTAGATTTAGAATGTTAAAAGGAATCTTTCTTTTGTTTTACTCTTTATCGTATTGGATTGACCCTAAATTTAGCAATCCAAAAAAATAAAGTTTTCGCGGGCGAATATTTACTCTTTCAATTTCTATTTCAGTTCTATCATTAGTTCATAACTTTTCCGAATAGATTAATTGGTTTCTGGTCGGTTCCGCCATCCCGATCAATGAATCGTTCGAATTCATTTTCACTAGAATCTTTTGAATTCACAGGTTCCATCGTTCCCATCCCTTCTTACTTAATGGTTAGGTCTGAATTCTACAATGGAGCTATTAGTTCTTGAGTCAATATTCTTAGTCTTTATTGGCTCGAAGCTCTTTATTTTTTGTTCGATGAGCAGATCCTTTTAATGATGAATCCTTATTGATGCTTTATTACACAGATTTTTTATGAGATGACTCATAGACCTTACATATTGGAATTTTATATCATCCATATTCTTTTTCTTTCTTTCTTTCATCCTTCCATTTATCCATACCCTTTCTTTTTTATTTCTATTGACAACTTAGAAGCAGATTTTTTAATGAAAAAGTATTTCAGTTGCTACAACAATATGAACAATATATCATATCTTGACTGGTTCTTTGGATCCAGATAATACGAAGGAATGAGTTGGTTATTACTTCTATAGTTATTTGTTTATACTATGGGGCTGGTTACTAACCCTCAAAAAACCAACGAGTCACACACTAAGCATAGCAATTTTATCAAAAGATTAATTTAATTTTTATTAAACCCTATAGAATTATAATTGTTTGTTCATTTTTTTATTGAAGAGAAAATAAAAATAAGAAATAAATTTCTCTTTTTGTTCCATCGCCGGATAGAATGCAAAGGGAAATAAAGGTTTATTTTATTATTCCCCGTCTATAAATATCCAAATTTTGATGCCTAATACCCCATAGATAGTTCGAACTGTATAGGAACAATAATCAATTTTAGCTCGAATGGTTTGTAGTGGAACCCTACCCTCTCTGATCCATTCAACACGCGCAATTTCTTTTCCGTCGATACGTCCTGCAATTTGCACTTGAATTCCTTTTGTATCTGCTTGTTCAGTTAATTCTATAGCCTTTTTCATTGCTTTGCGAAAAGAAACTCTATTTTTTAATTGGCCGGCTATAAATTCTGCAAGAATATTAGGGTTTCCGTAAGGCTTTTCAATTCGTGTGATAGCAATGTTAAGTTTTCTATTTACAGAATTAAATTCTTTTTGTAAATTCATCTGTAATTCTTCGATTCCTCGGGGTCGACTTTCAATTAATATTTTTGGAAATCCCATATAGATTATGATTTGGATCAGATCGATTCTTTTTTGAATCTCTATACGCGCAATTCCCTCAACGCCAGAGGATGTTTTCATATTTTTTTGTACATAATTCTTGATATAATTTCTTATTTTTTGATCTTCTTGCAGACCCTCAGAATAATTTTTTGGTTGTGCGAACCAAAGGGAATGATGACCTTGGGTTGTACCAAGTCTGAAACCAATTGGATTTATTTTTTGTCCCATGTTCCCCCATTACTATTACTATACATATCATAATACGACATAGTTGTATCCTTTTTTTTCCATTTTTGTTTTTGTGACCACTTAATAGAGTCGGTATCTATATATCCACCTAAGGATATATCTTTCATTACAATAGTTATATGGCAGGTAGGTTTTTGTATGGCAAAACTACGCCCTCGAGCTCGAGGTTTTAATCTCTTCACGATAGTACCTTCGTTTACTTCGGCTTTACTAATGACTAAATTTGCTTCATTCGAACCCATATTGAAACTAGCATTTGCTGCTGCAGAATAAACTAATTTGAAAATGGGATAACATGCTCGATAAGGCATGAGTTCTAATATCATAAGTGTTTCTTCGTAGGAACGCCCACGAATTTGATCAATTACTCTTCGCGCTTTGTGAGCAGACATAGATATATGTTGACCTAAAGCGTATACTTCTGTTTTCATAAAGTTCGCCTCCTACTAATAAATTCC